CATTTCAATCAAGTCAAGAAAAAAAACCAAACCTATGGGATGGAGATAAACAGATCCGTTTATCTACGATCAAATTATATTTGTTCAATACACTGTTGTCAATATCACTATGAATGTTGAAGATGAATCGTGAGAAAAGAATATAAAAAATACAATGGCAATGGCGAAAACAAAAAGAGTTAATTGATTAGTTTAATGAAAATCCAAATAATGAGAATCCAAATTAAAATGAAATTCAATATATTATATATAAATATATAAAATTGAATAGATAAATAATTAGATAAATAGAAAGAATTTAGAAATACTTGAAATAAATCTAAAAGCAAAAGGACTTGTACTGGATGTGCACTACATATACAAATAGATCAAAAAAAGGTGTAGGTGAAAAAAAAAATTAACGAAAAAAAAAAATAGGAAGAAAGCTTGGGCTTATTCAATCAAGCAATATAAATAAAATACACAAGCTTAATGCCTTGTTTTGTTATTTGTTAATAGATTTCCAATGAAAAATACCCCAGTTGCAAGTACTGTAAATTTTTTATATTTCTAGATCCAATTATCAATTCTTACTTGATCTTTTTTATATACATCTTATATCAATAAAATTCTAGCAATAAAATCGATTTTTGTACTTATACGTATAGAACATGATATTCTATAGTAGCAACATTAAATAGGAATAATAATAATAAATAGGTATGAATAGAGAACCAAAAAAGAGGGGAAGAGTAAAGAAAAAAACTATATAGGAGTCTTCTACACCCCCTTTTTTGGTTCTATTACTTAATAGAATTTCGTTTGATTAAGACTAAGCTGCGTAAAAACCCCCGCCTTCTTTGAAATATCATGAACAGTTCCTGTAGGTTGAGCACCCTTGTCAAGGAAATATAGAATAGCAGAAACGTTTAAATGGGTTTGATTATTTATCGGATCATAAAAACCCACTTTCCGAAGATCTCTTCCTTCTCTTCGGGATCGAACATCAATTGCAACGATTCGATAAACGGCTCATTGGGATAGATATAAATGAACAATACCCCCCCTAGAAACGTATAAGAGGTTTTCTCCTCGTACGTCTCGAGAAAAAATGATTCGAAATTATTATGGATCGAATTAGAATGTCAAATATCAAATAGATATATAAAATCATCAAATCAATTTCCAGAGATTTAAGTCCTTCTTTTTTTCTTCTTTTTCGAAAAAGAAGAAAAAAAGAGCATTCATATTCTCATAACTCAAGTTGGATAACTTTCAAATAGCCTACAGCCTTAGGCATTTATTTCATTTTTTGAGCCGTCTCTAACCCCTTTGTTGTTTGTCTCCTTTCGAATCTATTTTTGGAGTCTCGATTCTGATCTAATTCTTGAGACAATTGAAAAGTTATTTCCTTGTTCCAGGATCCTTTATCTTTGCCTTGAATCCCTGGGTTTAGACATTACTTCGGTGATCTTTAATCTTTTAAAAAATGGAAGCAACAAACCCCTTTTTGTGATTTCTTTCTATGAAAGAATCATATGAACAATTGATTCCTGCATGATACACTTTTGATCGAAATAGTTTTACCAATTCAAAAAGATTTTCTTTTTGCATTAAAAAATTGTTCGAATCGGATCCTTTCGATTTCTATATCAAAAATATACTTACGAAGTTTGTTCCAACGTATTGATTGGTATTAACCCTAGACCCTTGCCCCTGAGAAATGAATAAATACTTTCTACTCGAGCTCCATCATGTACTATTTATATTACAACCCAACAAAAAAGCGAGGGTTGTAGTAGAACCGAACAAAGGATGTCGAGCCAGGAGCCGATTCATTCCTAGATAATATAAAATAGAAAATGGTGGATGGAAAAAAAAATCCACAGCTGATCATGTCCTTCAAGTCGCACGTTGCTTTCTACCACATCGTTTCAAACGAAGTTTTACCATAACATTTCTCTAGTTTCGAACCAGTATGTAATTGATTCAATTATGGAATCATGAATAGTCATTGCGTCGGTCAATACACAGTACTTTTGATTTATATATAAAAGGAATAAGTAATTTAAGCCTCAATTAGGAAGAACAAAGGCTCAATTCAACTTAACCCTCTATTTTTTATTGTTTTACTGTATGACTGCAATAGTTTTTTTATTTCTAAATAACAAGAATCAAAAAAATTGGAATCTGCGTTGCATCTTCAAATGATTCGATAGAATAGATTCAACAATCTTACACGTCTTCGAGTCCCAAGGACCCGTAAAAAAACATTCAAATTATTTAAAAAAATTTCCTACCCCGACATCACAATTTCAATAAAGTTTTACTAAAGATTATATTTGATCATCATAAGAGAGATAAATCCATATCGAGGATTTCCGTATCTATCAGATTAGACTGAACAATTTTCATTGGAAGGAATTATTGATATTCGATGTTAAATATTTAAGAGTAAGGTAAGGGCTCATAAATCCTTTTCAAAAAAAGCGAAAGAACGCTATCAATGAAATAGAGAGATAGCAATCCATACATAGAAAGATTTCCTCAATTTATGCGTAGTTTCTTTTGGTTGAACTTAAGGTTGACTAATCTTTCCCTAAAATTGAAAATGAAAATAAAGAATAAAGTAAATAAGATGTATGAATCATCCCCGTCTCAATTGTTATTACATAGATTTAAATTATTCATTAGAGACAAATACAAAATACCTAAAAATAAAAATTAAGGGTTAAAGAAAATCTATTAACCATTAAATAGGGAACTTGATTATTTGGTAATGAAATTTGAACAGATATAGATATTCAAATTGATATCTTCCATCGCTCATTAACTCTTATCTACTCTCACTCTCAATTTATTCCGGGGGGATAATGAATCATAAATAAAAAGGATCCTTTTTTCTGGGATGCTAGACTATTTTGTCTAAAATACAAAGCCAAAAAGATTCAGATTAAGTCATTAATTAGTCTTAAGAGACTTAATCCCATTGATTGAATTCAATCAGTAACAATAATACCCTCTTGTTTAGAATTCAGAAATAAAAGGAGAATAATTGAGCTGGCTTATTAAAAAAAGATCAGGAATATAGAGGCTTTCGCATTTCGATTTAGAATGTATCCTTGAAAAATCAACTAGATATGGCACGTAAGACTTTTCTAAGCAACTAACTTAAATACGAAAGTGAAAAGGGAAGGCATAAACTAAAAGGCTCATCAGACTTTTTTTGACTTCAACCTCTTGGGATCTATGTTCCTATCTTACCTGGATCAAAAATAGATTCTGTTATGTTTTCGTATTATTCGAACTCGATTCCATTTTTGAAAAAAGAGCAAGATTCAGAGAAAAAATTTTTAAAATTAGAAGCAAGAAATAAATTTTATCAAAACCAAAATTAGACTCTTAAATAGTACATAAGTAAATAAAACCAAAAACAAAAAGAGAATTTTGATCCTGATATCTGATATATATTAGAGTCCACTCTGGGACGGAAGGATTCGAACCTCCGAATAGCGGGACCAAAACCCGTTGCCTTACCACTTGGCCACGCCCCATTTCAATTTCTATTCAATACTAATAAACAGTAATATTGATATTAGTTGTTCGTCAATTCCAGTGAAAATCCCTACGGAATAAATTCGATTCTTGTTTTAGTATTAGGGTTTTGACACGTGTAGCTGTCGAATTAAACTCAATTTATTGATCATTTTATAGAATTCAATTAAGATATTGTATGAAAGTATGATTTCTTCTATTCTCTTGTGAGAATAGAAGGATTTTTGTTTTGATTGGTTCGGTTCAAAGAAGTATTTTTTTGTCTACCTGACTTCCTTTTCTTAATTTTTAACTTCTATCAATAACATATTAATAACTCAATCAAAATACAACTATCTCCAAGAAAAAAATAAAAATGTTTGTTATGCCTAATATCTTTAGTTTGATTTATATCTGTTTTAATTCTGCCCTTTATTCCAGTAGTTTTTTATTCGCCAAATTGCCCGAGGCCTACGCTTTTTTGAATCCAATTGTAGATGTTATGCCAGTAATACCTCTTTTCTTTTTTCTCTTAGCCTTTGTTTGGCAAGCTGCTGTAAGTTTTCGATGAGATCTTTAATACTATCCTAGAAAAATTCATAATTTATTCGAGTTCGAGAAAAAAAATTTTACCAATTGATAAGATCAGATAAGTCTTACAATATGAATGAACTCTCAATTCAAACGGTGAAATTCTTGAGTAGCCACGATAAATTTTGATCCCGCGATTTCCCGATTCTTACTTTTTTTTTTCACTGAAACACCCTATCTCGAGTCCGCCACAATATCGAATTCTAATTGTGTGAATTTCTGAAAACTCTTTTCTATTTCTCGAAATTCGAAAACCGTTTCATTTCTTGGTGCCAAACTAGGACCCATAGTTCATAGTATAAAAATAGAGAATCTATTTTCTTTTTCCCAGAAAAACAGATTTGGAGATTGTGTAATGCTTACTCTCAAACTCTTTGTTTACACCGTAGTGATATTCTTTGTTTCTCTCTTCATCTTCGGATTCCTATCTAATGATCCAGGACGTAATCCTAGACGTGAAGAATAAAAAATAAGAAGGTTTTCCTTGCTTTATTCGCTTCTTAGAAATGCTCTTAGGATTTTTTTCTATTCCACATCTTTAACTATAACTATTAAAAAAAAAAAACAAAAAGGTTCACTAAATTCAAATTTGAAAGATACCAAGCCATTGCCGGAAACGGAAAGAGAGGGATTCGAACCCTCGGTACGAATAACCCGTACAACGGATTAGCAATCCGACGCTTTAATCCACTCAGCCATCTCTCCTAATTGAACAAAAGACAAATTACTATGTTACATTACACAAAAAAAAATAATGTTTAAAAAAAGCCCTTCTTTACTTTATTTATTATATTTATATAAATTTCTTATATAAATTATAAGATAGCTTATAGAGATTCGTTTTTGATTCGATTTTGTATTATATAGATAGATACCACTTTTATCAGCAATTCCAT